TTCAAAAGATTATCCTTGTCTTTGTTTATGTCGCGGGTTGGGACAAATTACTATAATGCGTCCCCTTCTACGGATCAGTCGGCATTTTTCACAAATTTTACGAACGGAGGCTCTTATTTTCATAATTGTTATTCCTTAACTAACTGAATTTCGAATCTACTTTCCTTATTGGAAGAAAATAAGTTTCTTGAAATTTTTGAACTGTGAATTGGATCCTCATGAAAGGAATGTTGAAAAACCGCCTCACCAGTCGAATCTTTGTTGAGGAGTCTAGAAATTATGCGCCTCCTGTTTGAATCATAACGACTTACTTCAATTTTGATTCTATCTCCTGGTAGTATATGTATAAACCAGTGTCGGATCTTTCCTGAAACATAACTTAGAATCTGGCTTGATTGTCTAAATGAACCCGGAGCATATCATTGTGAAGTGATTTTAGTAATTAAACCGTCATGAATCTATTTTTCTTCTTTTTCTTTTCTTTTATTCCAGATAAACCCTCCTTGAAGTATCAACTAATGTAGGAAGGAGTGATATTAGACAACTTGGCTTTTTTTTGTTTTTTTTTTTCACAAATAGAAAGTTAAGGATATAATTCGGATAGCAGAAAAATTACCATATATAGCACAAAATTTCTCCGCCGATTCCTTCTAGTCGAGCTGCTCGGTCTGTCATTATACCCCGAGAAGTCGAGAGAATTACAATCCCCATCCCATCTAAAATTCTAGGAATTCGTTGATAGTTAGAATAGATTCGGAGACCAGGTCGACTGATTCGTTTTAAATTTAAAAGAGTTCTATATGGCCCTTTCCTATTCCTTCTATGTCGTAGGGTTAAAACCAAAAAAGATTTGTTATTTTCTACAAGTTTCCTTGCATTTTCGAGAAAACCCTCTCGTAAAAGTATTTTAACAACGTGTTCGGTCATGTTAGTAGATGCTATTCGAACCGTTCCTTTTCTATTCATGTCAGCATTTCGTATAGAAGTTATTATGTCAGCAAGAGTGTCTTTACTCATGATAAACTAAAATTATTGTTGTTTCCGAATTTGGATATAATCAACATGTTCTTTTTTTATAAAAATTATTAAAGAAAATTATTAAAAGTATATGCATGAGACATAATCTACTATTTTATTTAAATACTATCATTTTATTTAAATACTATCATTATATTGTGGTCTCATATTATAATACCTCAGGCGCTAATGAAACTATTTTTGTAAAATTTAACTGCCTCAACTCTCGTGCAATTGCGCCAAAAATGCGCGTTCCTTTTGGATTTCCTTCTTGATCAATGACAACTGCAGCATTGTCATCATATCGTATTATCATACCGTTATCGCGTTTGAGTTCTTTACAAGTACGTACAATTACAGCTCTGATCACTTCGGATCTTTCTAGAGACGTATTTGGTACTGCTTCCTTGATCACAGCAACAATAACGTCACCAATATGAGCATATCGGCGATTACTAGCTCCTATGATTCGAATACACATCAATTCGCGGGCCCCGCTATTGTCTGCTACATTCAAATGGGTTTGGGGTTGAATCATATCATTTTTTAATCTGTTTTTTAATATAAAGATAAAGTAAAGCAAAGGACGAAGTAAAAAAAAAAAGAAAGAAAACCCTGCAATTGTTTTTTTTATACCCAAGACTTCTTTCCTTTGGTTCTACATTTCTACCCAGAAATAATGAATTGAGTTCTTATAGGCATTTTGGACGCCGCTATTGAAATAGCCTTTCGAGCTATATTTTCGGCTACTCCACCCATCTCATAAAGGATTCTACCCGGTTTAACAACAGCTACCCAATATTCCGGGGATCCTTTTCCTGAACCCATACGGGTTTCCGCGGGTCTTACTGTAATTGGTTTGTCTGGAAATATACGTACCCATAATTTTCCGCCACGGCGTACGTTTCGTGTCATTGCTCGGCGCCCTGCTTCGATTTGTCTAGATGTAATCCAAGCGGGTTCAAGTGCTTGAAGAGCATATCTACCGAAACAAATATGATTACCTCGATAAGATATTCCTTTCATTCTTCCTCTATGTTGTTTACGGAATCTTGTTCTTTTGGGGTTATAGTTGATGGTTCTTTCTCAATTCCATCTCTATTACAGAACTGGACATGAGAGTTTCTTCTCATCCAGCTCCTCGCGAATGAAACGACTAAAAAAGATTTTATCAAAATATACATGTAGTTAATGACTAATATACTGAATCGTAGGATTCTTTGAAATTTCATCTAATTAATTTATTTGAAATTCTTATATTGTGTTTAGATATCTAATTAAACATGTATTCTATTTATGGATAATTATTTATGGATAATATCAATAATTTATCAATTTAATAAAATAAAACTTTCGCGGGCGAATATTTACTCTTTCAATATCTATTTCAGTTGTAGGGGTTAGTCCATGACCTCTCAAAATAAAAGAATAAAAGAGGAAGTCCCTGGTTTGTTCCGCCATCCGACCCAATGAATTATTAAGA